ATTAATGTTCATTCTCTTTCTGTCGAAAGAGGATATATTTCTAGCCTTTCAGTAAATAACGATCGAGTGAGACAAAAATTTTATAGTTCGGATCTCTCTGGTAAAAAAGAAAGCCGAATTCCTGATTATTCAGAACTTAATCGAATCATATGTACGGGTCAATGTAATCTCACATATCCTGCTATTTTCCACGGTAATTCTGATTTATTGGCAAAGAGGCGAAGAAATCGATTCATCATTCAATTTGAATCACTTCAAGAACGAGAAAAAGAACTACCGAACCCTTCCGGTATTTCGATTGAAATACCCATAAGTGGTATTTTTCGTAGAAATAGTATTCTTACTTATTTCGATGATCCTAAATACAGAAGAAATAGTTCAGGAATTACTAAATATGGGACTATAGGGGTGCATTCAATCCTCAAAAAAGAGGATTTGATTGAGTATCGAGGAGTTAAAGACTTTAAGCCAAAATACCAAATGCAAATGAAAGTAGATCGATTTTTTTTCATTCCCGAGGAAGTGCATTTTTTACCTGAATCTTCTTCCATAATGGTACGGAACAATAGTATCATTGGGGTAGATACACGAATAACTTTAAGTACAAGAAGCCGAGTAGGCGGATTGGTCCGAGTGGAGAAAAAAAAAAAAAGGATTGAACTCAAAATATTTTCTGGAGATATACATTTTCCTGGAGAGATGGATAAGATATCCCGACACAATGGCATCTTGATACCACCTGAAAGAGTAAAAAAAAATTCTAAGAAATCAAAAAAATTGAAAAATTGTATTTATGTCCAGTGGATCACACCTACCAAGAAAAAGTATTTTGTTTTTGTTCGACCCGTAATCATATATGAACTAGCCGACGGTATAAATTTAGTAACACTTTTCCCACAGGATCTATTGCAAGAAAGGGATAATCTGGAGCTTAGAGTTGTCAATTATATCCTTTATGGAAATGGCAAACCAATTCGGGGAATTTCTGGCACAAGTATTCAATTAGTTCGGACTTGTTTATTGTTGAATTGGGACCGAGACAAAAAAGGCTCTTCTATCGAAGAAGCACGCGCTTCTTTTGTTGAAATAAGTACAAATGGTCTGGTTCGAAATTTCTTAAGAATAGACTTAGTGAAATCCGATATTTCATATATCAGAAAAAGGAAAGATCCGTCAGGTTCAGGCTTGATCTCTAATAATGAGTCAGATTGCACCAATATGAATCCATTTTTTTCTATTTATTCCAAGGCAAGGGTTCCACAATCCCTTAGTAAAAATCAAGGAACTATTCGTACGTTGTTGAATAGGAGTCAATCTTTGATAATTTTGTCAGTATCTAATTGTTTGCAAATGTATCTATTCAACGATGTAAAAGATTTTAATGTCAGAAAAGAATTAAGTAAAAAGGATCCTCTAATTGAAATTAGGAATTCGTTAGGCCCTTTAGGAGCAGCCCCTCAAATTGTGAATTTTTATTCATTTTCTCAGTTAATAACTCATAATCCGATCTCCCTAACTAAATATTTTCAACTTGACAATTTTAAACAGACTTTTCAAGTACTTAAATATTATTTAATGGATGAAAACGGGGGGATTTTGAATTCCGATCCATGCAGTAACATCGTTTTCAATACATTCAATTTGAGTTGGCATTTTCTACATCATAATTATCATCATAGTTATTGTGAAGAAATACCGACAAGAATTAGCCTTGGACAGTTTTTTTTTGAAAATGTATGTATAGCCAAAAACGTACCACACCTAAAATCGGGTCAAATTATAATTGTTCAAGTTGATTCTGTAGTAATAAGATCAGCTAAGCCTTATTTGGCCATTTCGGGAGCAACTGTTCATCGCCATTATGGAGAAATCCTTTACGAAGGAGATACCTTAGTTACATTTATATATGAAAAATCACGATCTGGTGATATAACGCAAGGTCTTCCAAAAGTGGAACAAGTATTAGAAGTGCGTTCGATTGATTCAATATCGATGAGCCTAGAAAAGAGAATTGAGGGTTGGAACGAGCGTATAACAAGAATTCTTGGAATTCCTTGGGGATTTTTGATTGGTGTTGAACTAACTATAGTGCAAAGTCGTATCTCTTTGGTTAATAAGATCCAAAAGATTTATCGATCCCAGGGGGTGGAGATCCATAATAGACATATCGAAATTATTGTACGTCAAATAACATCAAAAGTTTTGGTTTCAGAAGATGGAATGTCTAATGTTTTTTCACCTGGAGAACTCATTGGATTGTTGCGAGCGGAACGAACGGGGCGTGCTTTGGAAGAAGCGATCTGTTACCGAGCCATATTATTGGGAATAACGAAAGCATCTCTAAATACTCAAAGTTTCATATCCGAAGCAAGTTTTCAAGAAACTGCTCGAGTTTTAGCAAAAGCCGCCCTCCGCGGTCGTATCGATTGGTTGAGAGGTCTGAAAGAAAACGTTGTTCTAGGAGGAATGATACCCGTAGGTACCGGATTCAGAGAATTAG